AGTAGTTTGGTAAAAAATTATTTTAATAAAAATTTTTGTTAAAATAAAATTTTGTCCATGGACGCTGGGCCCCGGAGGCCCAACCAAGAGCATCGAAAGGGCCCCTGTTTCCGGGGGGTTAGCAGGAACAGCCCTTAAAATGCGGGGGGGGTAGGGGGGGGTTAGGCGCGTGCGAGCGCCCGAAGACATTCTTTAAGTTCTTTGATTACGTAAGTATTATTCATTTAATAAGATAAGCAGGTTTATTATGCTCCTGATATATCTTATTGTAATTCTTATATACTAGCCCAGGAGAGCTCCTCATAAAATGTGCGGGCATCATTATGCGCACCCCTATATTGATGTCTTAGTGCTCACTGTGAAATGCGGAGGAAGGGAAATAGAAAAAAATTACCCCTTGTCCGCTAGAGTGAATGCTAGGCATGCTGGGTAACGCGTTAATGCATCACACCATTAACTTATGTTCTTTAGAGTTAATTTAATGAGTATTATTGAAAGGATGGCCCTGAAATAGGAACCAAATGCCAGGAATAGTTCATTTTGTGTTACCCTCACAGTTATTGTCCCTGACCATCAATAAGAGTTATTCCTTCGGATGTCAACTGATGGTCGGTTCTTACTGGGCTGTTAAGTGAATTTAATAGTTAGTGGAATCCCCCTAGGATTTGGAGTGTAAATTAGTAGTTGAGTATGCAAATACTCATATATGTCTTATAATAAATGTATGGTTATTATACATATATGTATGTCTTATAATAAATGTATGGTTATTATACATATATGTATGTCTTATAATAAATGTATGGTTATTATACATATATGTATGTCTTATAATAAATGTATGGTTATTATACATATATGTATGTCTTATAATAAATGTATGGTTATTATACATATATGTCTTATAATAAACTATGCAAGAGATAGTTTAATCAGAATACTGGCTTTGGGAGCCAGCGGTGGGAGTTTAATTCTCCCTTTTTTGAGCTGTAAGAGGGGGTGAAACCTCGACCTTCGGCTTACAAGACCGATGCTCTGGCTGAGCTATTACTGCGTTATGCGCCAAGGAGGGCTCCTTCGATGCGGGCTACAAGGGGTATCAGGACAAGGAAGATGGCGAAGTAGATGATTGAGGCTAGTTGTCCAATGATCACGAAGGGGTATTCTACTGGTATTCCTCCGATTCATGTGAGGATGGCCACGTCTGCTACGAGGGCTCAGAAGAGAGCCTGAGAGAGGGGCCGAAATGTCAAGCTTCGAATTTTGGAGCTGTGAAGGAAAGGCACTGCTAGAAGGATTATGATTGATGCAAGAAGTGCAATTACTCCTCCAAGCTTATTTGGAATTGAGCGGAGGATTGCATAGGCAAATAGGAAGTATCATTCAGGTTTGATGTGAGGAGGGGTACTGAGCGGGTTGGCGGGGGTAAAGTTGTCGGGGTCGCCGAGGAGGTTGGGAGCGAAAGTGGCAATAGTCATGAGGGCTGCGAGCATAATAGCGAAGCCTAGGGCGTCCTTAAGGGTAAAGTAGGGGTGGAAAGAGATTTTGTCTGTTTCTGAGCTGATGCCTACTGGGTTATTAGAGCCTGTTTCGTGAAGAAACAGGAGGTGAAGTATTATTACCGCTAGGATGATGAAGGGCAGGAGGAAGTGGAATGCGAAGAATCGGGTGAGTGTGGCGTTGTCAACAGAAAATCCGCCCCAGACTCATTGGACAAGGTCCGGCCCTAGGTAGGGGATTGCTGACAGGAGGTTGGTAATGACGGTTGCGCCTCAGAAGGACATTTGGCCTCATGGGAGGACGTAGCCTACAAATGCAGTCGCTATGACTAGAAGCAGCAGGATGACACCAGTGTTTCAGGTTTCTTTATACAGGTAGGAGCCGTAGTAGAGCCCTCGCCCGATGTGGAGGTAGATGCATACAAAGAAGAAGGAGGCTCCGTTAGCATGGAGATTTCGGATGAGTCAGCCGTAATTTACGTCACGGCAGATGTGTACTACTGAGTCGAATGCAGTTTCAATGCTTGCTGTGTAGTGTATTGCCAGGAACAGTCCGGTGGCAATTTGGGTAATTAGACATAGGCCCAGGAGTGAGCCAAAGTTTCACCAGGCGGAGATGCTCGATGGAGCTGGCAGGTCGACCACCGCGCTGTTGGCGATGTTCAAGATGGGGTGGGTCTTTCGTAAGCTGGTCATTAGTTCTTGTAGTTGAATAACAACAGTGGTTTTTCAAGTCGCATGTCCTGGTTAAAGTCCTGGTGAGAACCATGTGAATAACTCTTTATTTTATTATTTTTTTATTTTTAATTGGGGTTGTGGCCGTTGCTTCTAACCCTTCGCCTTTCTTCGCTGCGCTAGGGCTAGTTGTAGTTGCGGTGACAGGTTGTTGAATGATTATTAGTCATGGGGGCACGTTTTTATCCGTGGTTGTGCTTCTAATTTATCTGGGGGGGATGCTAGTGGTTTTTGCGTATGCCTGCTCTTTCTCTGCTGAGAACTATCCGGAGGGGTGAGGGACGGGCGGCTCCGGGGCCTTGATTATTTTTTATGGGCTACTGCTAGGGGTTGGTGTTCTAGGTGGGGTGCCGCTTCATGAGGGGCTTTCTTGGGCTGTCTCAGAGGAGGCAGATAGTTTTGAGGGTTGTCGGGGGGATTTTGCAGGGGTAGCTCAGTTATACGGGGGCGGCGGTTTTATGTTAGTCATTGGGGCCTGAGCCTTGTTGCTAACTTTGTTTGTGGTGATAGAGATTTCTCGCGGGGGGTCCCGAGGGGTGTTGCGGGTTTAGGTAAGGGAAAAGGTGATGATAAGGGTTGTGGTCAGGGTTATTAAGAATATAAGCAGATAAATTTTGATCTTACCTCGTTGAAGGTTGCTTGCTGAGGTAATTAAGGGGATGTTTGTCTTTTGGGCGGCTTTGGGTCCGATGCCTTCTAGTCAAGTCTGGTCAATAACCAGGGTTGCTATTTTTTGTCCTAATGTAAGGATTGTTCGGGGGAAGATGTTGTGTGTTGTGTGGGGGAAGAAGCCAAGCATATTAGAGAGGTGGTGAGGGGTTTTAAGTGGTTGAGGGGAGAGTTGATTAGTTTTATTCAGTGCTAAGTCGATGGCAAAGATGAGCCCTAAGATTGTGGCGAGGAGAGCTCCTAGCTTCAGGGGGGTGGGCATGGTCATAATCAGTGGTTTTGTGGGGAGCATGCTTAATGTGATTACGAGTCCAGCGACCATACTTCCTCAGGCCAGGCGTTTAATAGGGTTGATGTTTGCTGGGGTGTTCTCATTAATTGGGGAAAGAGGAAGGGACCGAGGGGTTCCGGTGCAGATAAAGAAGATTAGGCGAAGGCTGTAAGCAGCTGTGAAGCAAGTAGCAATTAAGGTCAGGTAGAGGGCCCAGGCGTTTAGGTGGGAAGTGAGTATTGCTTCAATAATGGCATCTTTTGAAAAGAAGCCTGAGAGGAAGGGGGTGCCCGCGAGGGCTAGGCTTCCGATTATTATGCAGCTGCATGTAACTGGGGCCGTGTTTTGTATCCCCCCCATTTTTCGGATGTCCTGCTCATCATTAAGGCTGTGAATAAGGGACCCCGCACATAAGAATAGTATAGCCTTAAAGAATGCGTGGGTACAGATATGAATGAAGGCTAGTTGGGGTTGGTTTAGGCCGATAGTGACCATTATTAGACCCAGCTGACTAGATGTAGAAAAAGCGATAATTTTCTTAATGTCATTTTGAGTAAGTGCGCAGAGTGCAGTAAATATTGTTGTGATTGCTCCCAGGCATAGGCAGAGGGTGAGGGCATTTGGGTTTTTTTCCAGAACAGGGCTTATTCGAACTAGCAAAAAAATGCCCGCGACAACCATTGTGCTTGAGTGAAGAAGGGCTGAGACGGGGGTTGGGCCTTCTATGGCGGCAGGAAGTCAGGGGTGAAGACCAAATTGTGCAGACTTCCCGGTGGCTGCGAGGATGAGGCCTAGGAGGGCGGGGGTTATGGTGCTGGAGTCTGCTAACAAGAAGATTTGGGGCAGGCTTCAGGAATTAAGGTTAGTAACTATTCAGGCCATAGCAAAGATTATGCCGATGTCTCCAACACGATTGTAGAGCACTGCTTGAAGGGCAGATGTATTTGCATCACTTCGACCGTGTCATCAGCCGATTAGTAAGAAGGACATGATTCCTACCCCTTCCCAACCTACAAAGAGGAGGAATAAATTGTTGGCTGAAACAAGAATGAGCATAGCTGTTAAGAAGATCACGAGGAATTTTAAGAAGGTGGCAATTTTAGGGTCTGCGGCCATGTATCAGAATGTGAATTGTGCAATTGCTCAAGACACGTGTAGGGCAACGGGCATAAAGAAAATTACATAGCTGTCAATTACGATGTCACCTGAAAAACACAGGGTGCCGTTGATGTCCCAGACTCAGCAAAAGGCGATAATCTCTATATCTAGGCATAGGTAGCTTATAACAGGGACGAGGCTCACGAAGGAGGCTCATTTGACAATCCCGACTATCTTTCAGGGGGTTAGGCCGGGCCATAGAATAAGAATAGAAAAGAGCACAAATACTATGAGGAAGCATCATAATGTGGTTGTAACGCACAGCGTCATAACTTCTGCTTGGAATTGCACCAAGATTAACGGCGCCTAAAGCCGGGCGGAAGACTAATATCCTACAGAAGCGGCGAAAGAGCTTTGGAGTCTAACCAAAGTCTTGAAGGTTAGCAGTTTTCTTAGCTACTCAGCCTCTTTCGGTTGGCGGGGGGGCTTTCACCCCCATCTCTAGAACCACAATCTAGTATTTTATTTAAACTATGCCGACAATAGCCCCAACATGCAATCAGGGAGGGTTGGAAGATTAAGAGAAGAAGTGGGATGAAATGTAAGCAGAGTATTAAGTGTTCGCGAGAGTGGGAGGGGATTAGGTTATGCATGTGGATGGGTAGTTGCCCCCGTTGGGTAATAAGGAATATGTGCAGGGAATAAGCTGCAGTAATGAGGGTGCCCAGGCCCGTAAAAATAATAGTTCACCAGCTTCAATTGAAGACGGAGGTGATAATTATTAGTTCTCCCATCAGGTTTGGAAGTGGAGGAAGGGCCAGGTTAGCAAGCGCAAGAATAAATCATCAGCCTGCTATAAGCGGAAGCATAGTTTGAAGGCCCCGAGCGAGCAGGGCGGTTCGTGTGTGTGTGCGTTCATAATTAGTGTTTGCTAAGCAAAATAGTCCTGATGAAGTGAGGCCGTGGGCAATTATAAGAATTACTGCTCCTGTTAGGGCTCAGGGGGTTTGAATTAGGATAGCGCTAATAACTAGGCCTATGTGGCTGACTGATGAGTAGGCAATAAGTGACTTTAGGTCGGTTTGACGTAGGCAGATTGTACCTGTTATTACTACTCCCCATAAGGCCAATAAGATAAAAGGGTAGCTTAATTCTTTGGTTAGGGGGTCCAGGACAATCAGAATTCGAATCATTCCGTAGCCGCCTAGTTTAAGAAGAACAGCCGCTAGAATCATAGAGCCGGCCACGGGGGCTTCAACATGGGCTTTGGGGAGTCACAGGTGAACACCATAGAGTGGTATTTTAACAAGGAATGCTATAATGCAGGCTACTCATCAGAATTTATTGGCCACTGTGCCCAGGCACAGGGGGCCTGACAGGGTTAATGAGATGAAAGAGAGTGAGCCTAGCGAGTTTTGAAGTATAAGGAGGGCAACAAGGAGGGGAAGAGAGCCGGCTAGTGTATAAAACAGGAAGTAAGTCCCAGCTGTAAGTCGTTCAGCCTGATTACCTCAGCGGGTAATAAGAATGAGCGTTGGGATGAGCGTGGCTTCAAATATAATGTAAAATAGCAGCACCTCCGTTGCGCTAAAGGCCATGATTAAAAATATTTGAAGGGAGATAAGTAGGGAAATAAAGCTTTGTTGGCGAGGATGGGGCTCCTTTGCCATATGATTCTGGCTAGCCAGAATCATGAGGGGGAGGAGCCAGCATGTGAGAACAATTAGGGGGGTGGACAGAGAATCTGTTGCTATGTGGGCATTTAATAGCGTTCAACCACATTCTGAGGGGTTGTGGAAGAGGGTGAGGCTCACTAGTGCAATTAAGAAGCTGTATATAAGGGCCGAGGTTCAGAGTCATTTAGTAGGGGAGGCCCAGGTCAGAGGGAGAAGCATAATTGTTGGGAGTAGAACTTTTAGCATTGGAGGAGGCTTAGGTTTTGAAGAAGATCAGACCCGTGTATTCGTGCGGTTGCTACGAGGAGGGCTAATCCTGCTCCTGCTTCGCATGCCGAGAAGGCTAGTGCGAGAAGGGGGGCCGCACTAAATATTGGGGTGTTAAATTGAAGTGCTCATAATGAGAGACCAACAAATAGGGAAAGCATGATGGCCTCTAGGCACAGAAGGGCAGATAGGAGATGTTGTCGGTGGAGTGTGAGGCCTGTTAGAGCTAGGAGTAAGGCGGATGAAAATGCAAATTGGGACGGTAGCATTAAGAAGTTGTGGAATTAAACCACAAGTTTTTGAGCCGAAATCAAAGGTTTTAGTTAAACTAACTTCTTATTCTGCTCATTCGAGGCCGCCGTGGAGCCATTCGTAAATAAGTCCTAAGGTTAAAATTACGAGAACAGAGAAAGCTCAGAAGAAGGTGGTTACGGGGGTCATCAGTTGGTTGCCTCAAGGTAGCGGGAGAAGTAGGGCAATTTCAAGATCAAACAGCAAAAATAAGATTGCAATTAGAAAAAATCGCAGGGAGAAGGGGAGGCGGGCGGACCCGGAGGGGTTGAATCCGCATTCGTATGGGGAGAGCTTTTCATAGTCGGGGGCGGTAATAGGAAGTCAGAATGAAACGGTAGCTAGAATGATTGAGAGGGCGGAGGTAACCATAAGTATAACAATTACTAGGTTCATTATTTTTCCCCGGGATTGAACCGGGACTGGATGATTGGAAGTCACCTGTACTTATATACTAGAAAAACCTGTTCTCTTATTAACACTGACTGTATGTGGGGTCTAAAGTTATTGCTGTGGGAGGTCGGGAAAGTTAGCATCCCCATCAGTAAATCGATACGTACAGGAAGAGTCACACTACATCCACGAAGTGTCAGTATCAGGCGGCAGCTTCAAAGCCAAAGTGGTGATTTGTAGTAAAGTGGTGAAGTACTAGGCGAACAAGACAGACCGCTAAGAATGATGAGCCGATAATCACGTGGAGGCCATGGAATCCTGTTGCTACGAAGAATGTTGTTCCGTAAGCGCCGTCGGCGATTGAAAAGGGGGCTTCATAGTATTCTAACCCTTGAAGGAACGTGAAATATGCTCCTAGCATAAGGGTAAGTCCTAGCGCGCAGACTGCGTTTTTATGCCCGCCGTGGACGATGCTGTGGTGGGCTCAGGTGATCGTAACCCCAGAGGCTAGGAGGACTGCAGTGTTTAGCAGGGGGACTTCAAAGGGGTCTAAGGGGGAAATCCCAGCAGGGGGCCAAGACCCCCCAAGTTCAGGAGAGGGGGCTAAGCTTGAGTGATAGAAGGCTCAGAAAAAGCCTACAAAAAATAGCACCTCCGACGCGATAAAGAGGACTATTCCGAATCGGAGGCCTTTTTGGACAGGGGGTGTATGTTGCCCTAAAAATGTGGCTTCTCGAGTCATGTCTCGTCATCACTGATAGACGGTTAGTGCTAAACCAGTAATGCCAAGTGTGAAGAGGATTTTGTCTTGGAAGTGAAATCACATTGCTAGTCCGCTAGCTATTATAAGGGCGGAGAGGGCCCCCGTCAGAGGTCAGGGGCTAGGGGTAACTATATGGTAGGGGTGCACAGGGAAGTGGGCCATCATTAAATATTTTCTTGAAGGTACAAGCAGACCAAGAGTACAAAAACATACGCTTGAATTAGGGCTACTGCTACTTCTAGAAGGGTGAGGAGTAGCAGCAACACGCTAATTAGAATGCCTACTGTGGCATACAGGGGGGCTAGGGCTAGGGCGGCTGTAGAGATTAACTGGATGAGCAGGTGGCCTGCTGTTAAGTTAGCAGTGAGTCGCACCCCGAGGGCCAAGGGCCGGATAAATAAGCTAATTGTCTCAATGGCGATAAGAACGGGGATAAGTAGGTTTGGGGTCCCTTCTGGCAGGAAGTGGGCAAAGGAGTGTGTCGGGCTGTTCCGGAATCCTAGTAGAACAGTTGCCAGCCAAAGGGGCAGTGCGAGTCCTAGGTTTAGAGAGAGCTGGGTTGTTGGGGTAAACGTATAGGGAAGAAGCCCTAGAACATTTATCGTTATAATAAAAATTAGTAACGGGATTAGGAGTGGGGCTCATTTTTGTCCAGCCAGGCTAATAGGTGAGAAGAGTTGGCTAACCGTCTGGCCGATAAATCAGCTTTGTAGGGCTGTGAGCCGGTCTTTAGTTCAAAGCAGGGAGGGTGTGGGGTAAAATAGTCAGGGGAGTGTCAGGGCAATAGCGATTAGGGGGATATGAAAGTTTACTGGGGATATGAACTGGTCAAAGAAGCTTACAGGGATGGTCAGGGTCAGAAGGGGTTTTCAGTCTTTTGTGAAGTTTTAGGGGAGGGGGCTTTAGTATTATAATGTTTTAAGATCTTTGGTGGGATAAATACCAGCAGAACTAGTCAAGAAAATAAAAAGATCAGCAATCAGGGGGCGGGGTTCAGCTGGGGCATTCCTCTAAGGGTGGTCGGCGGCCACCAGTCTCTAGCTTAAAAGGCTAGCGCTAGGTAGCCTTATTAGCTTCTTAGAGATTCGTTCTCAATTATTAGTGAGACTCAGTTTTCGAAAGCTGAGAGTGGGACACTCTCGATGGTAATTGGCATGAAGCTGTGATTTGCACCGCAAATCTCTGAGCATTGGCCAAAAAACATTCCAACTATGTTGGTTAAGAAAGTTGCTTGATTAAGTCGGCCTGGGACTGCATCTGCTTTAACTCCGAGCCCTGGGACTGTTCATGAGTGAAGGACATCTTCTGCTGTGATAAGGACTCGGATGGGGCTTGATGTAGGGACTACCATTCGGTGGTCAACATCAAGGAGGCGGGAGAAGCCTGTTGTTAGGTCGTCCGTCGGGAGTATATATGAGTCAAAACCTAGTTCGTGGTAGTCTGTATATTCGTAGCTTCAGTATCACTGATGGCCCACTGTCTTAATTGTGAGGTGGGCGTTGTCAATTTCATCTATTAGATACAGAATTCGGAGCGAGGGGAGGGCTACGAAGATCAATACAATTGCGGGTAAGATTGTTCAGATGGATTCTAGAACTTCGTGATCTATAGCAAAGTAGTCTCATGTTGAAGAAGTAACAAGGGCTGTAATAACATATAAGACAAATCCGCTAATTAGCAGGATCGTGAGTATAACGTGGTCATGAAAATACAGAAGCTCCTCCATGAGGGGGGAAGTTGCATCTTGAAAGCTGATTTGTCCGGGGTGCGACATTAGCTAAAACACGCAAGGGTTCAACTTGCAATTCCGCCTTGACAAAGCGGTGTAATGGTTTTACTAGTGCTTTGCTCGGTTAGACTTAAATTAAGAAGGTGACAGAGTGGCTATGTGGCTGGCTTGAAACCAGTAGACGGAGGTTCAAGTCCTTCCCTTCTCGTTACTTGTCCAGCTCTTGGACAAACAGGGGCTCTTCGAATGTGTGGTGAGGGGGAGGACAGCCATTTAACCATTCGACGTTTAAGAGCATGTGTTCTTTGACAAGGACTTCTCGTTTTGATGCGAAGGCTTCTCACACAAGAACTATAAACATGGTTACCCCAACAACTGACATTAGTGATCCAAAGGAGGAAACAGCATTTCAGACCGCGTAAGCGTCAGGGTAGTCTGAGTACCGCCGAGGCATTCCAGCAAGCCCTAAAAAGTGTTGCGGGAAAAATGTAAAATTTACACCTACAAATATCACCATAAATTGGCTTTTTGCAAGGGTGGAATTAACAGTGTATCCTGTTAAAAGGGGGAATCAGTGGATAAATCCGGCTATAATTGCAAATACGGCCCCCATTGACAGCACATAGTGGAAGTGGGCTACTACATAGTAGGTGTCGTGAAGAATAATGTCGAGGGAAGAATTTGACAAGATAATTCCAGTCAGTCCTCCGACAGTAAAGAGGAACAGGAATCCGAGGGCCCAGAGCATAGGGGCGTCCCATCGAATTGTGCCTCCGTGAAGTGTTGCCAGTCAACTAAATACTTTCACCCCTGTTGGGATTGCGATGATTATTGTTGCGGAGGTAAAGTAGGCCCGGGTATCGACATCTATCCCGACTGTAAACATGTGGTGGGCTCAAACAATGAACCCCAGAAGTCCGATTGCCATTATTGCTCAGACCATGCCCATATATCCGAAGGTAGCTTTTTTCCCTGAGTAGAAGGAGATTACATGTGAAATGATCCCGAAGCCGGGTAGAATAAGGATATAGACTTCGGGGTGGCCGAAGAATCAGAATAAGTGCTGATAAAGGATCGGGTCTCCGCCGCCTGCTGGGTCAAAGAAGGTTGTGTTTAGATTTCGGTCAGTGAGGAGCATGGTAATGGCGGCAGCTAGAACAGGGAGGGAGAGAAGCAGTAGGACGGCGGTAATTAGCACGGATCACACAAATAGTGGCATTTGGTAGATGGTCATAGCAGCAGGTTTTATGTTAAAAATGGTTGTAATAAAATTAATTGCCCCTAAGATTGATGAGATTCCGGCCAGGTGAAGTGAGAAGATAGCTAAATCTACGGAGCCCCCCGAGTGTGCGAGGCTGCCAGACAGGGGTGGGTAAACAGTTCATCCTGTTCCGGCACCAGCTTCGATGGCGGAAGATGTTAGGAGTAGCAGGAAGGATGGTGGAAGAAGTCAGAAGCTTATGTTGTTCATTCGGGGGAATGCCATATCTGGGGCCCCTAGTATTAAAGGCACTAGTCAATTTCCGAACCCTCCAATTAGGATTGGCATGACTATGAAGAAAATTATTACAAAGGCATGTGCTGTGACTACGACATTGTAGATCTGGTCATCGCCTATCATAGGGCCAGGCTGGCTTAGCTCAATCCGGATAATCACGCTCAGAGCGGTTCCGATTATTCCGGCCCAGGCACCAAAAATAAAGTAGAGGGTGCCAATGTCCTTGTGATTAGTAGAGAATATTCAACGTGAGATGGCCACAGGTAGGATAGCTTAGTAAGTGACGGGTTGTAGCCCCGGAGACAGAGGTTTGATCCCTCTTCCTATCAGCAAGCTCCGGGGTGTTACACGTCAGATTGCAAATCTGAAGAGGCAGAATAATCTTCTGCCGGGGCTTACTAGGCGGAAGCTTATGCTTGAGCGCTTAGCTGTTAACTAAGAGGTTGTGGGATCAAGTCCCACTCGTCTAGGAGACCTTAGCTTAATTAAAGCCTTTGCGTTGCAAGCAAAAGATGTCGATTAAAACTCTGCAGGTTTTACAGGGACTGAGAGGTTTTAACTCCCGCTAAGAGATTTGAAGTCTCTTGGTCTACACTATCCTGAGTCTCTGTTTGTATATTTAAGCGGCATTTGTCCAAATTGCCTGAGGCTTCTAGCGTAAGAGGAGAATAATGTGGTGATTAGGGGGGCGAGGGGGAGGAGTACCAGGGAGCAAGTGGTTGCTGCTGCTAGCGGAACTATGTTTTTTGTTACTGGGATGTGCCATGGCATTAGGCCTAGGTGGTTATCTGGGGAAATAGTCATAGTTATTACATAGGAAAGTCGTAGGTAAAAATATAGGCTAAGGAGGGCAGATAATGCTGAAACGACCGCAATGGCGTTGAGGTCTTGCTTGGTTAATTCCTGAAGGATAAGTCACTTTGGGATGAATCCTGTAAGTGGGGGGAGCCCTGCAAGAGAAAGTAGGACGAGGGGGGTGAGTGAGGCAAGGGCGGTGTTTTTTGTCCAGGCGTTGGCCAGTTTCTTGATTGTTGTTGAAGAAGTGGAGGCAAGTGTTAAGAACACCGACAGGGTTATAATGATATAGATGAAAAGAGCGGTTAAAGAAAGTGCGGGCATAAACTGTATTACAAGCACTATTCAGCCCAGGTGTGCAATTGAGGAGTAGGCAAGGATTTTTCGGAGTTGTGTTTGGTTTAGCCCTCCTCATCCGCCCAGGAGGGTGGATAGAATACCCATAAAGATAAGTAGCTGCTGGTGGGAGTGGTGGGTTTGGACAAGTAAGCAGAAAGGGGCCAGTTTTTGTCAGGTCGCTATGATTAGACAGGTGGTCAGGTCTAGTCCTTGAAAGACTTCTGGTATTCAGGCGTGGAGGGGTGCTAGTCCAATTTTAAGTGAGAGCCCTAGGACGATAAGCGTGGTAGGCAGGGGGTGTGTTATTTGTGTAATTTCCCATTGGGCTGATGTCCATGCATTGGAAAGTGCTGCAAACAGGATGACGGAGGCCGCTGTGGCTTGTGTAAGAAAGTATTTTGTGGAGGCCTCTACTGCTCGGGGGTGGTGATGTTGAATTATCAGGGGAATGATTGCTAGGGTATTAATTTCTAACCCCATTCAGGCCAAAAGTCAGTGGTTGCTTATAAAGGTCAGGGTTGTGCCTAGGCCAAGGCTCGAGATAAGAATGGTGAGAATGAGGGGGCTCATGCGTAAGACTAGGGGTCAACCAGGATGAATTTGTTTCATGAGGCTCTTACGAGTGGGGGTTATGAGTTTTGCATACCGTTTCCGTTAGGTTAATAGCTATTTTAAGTCCTTGTAAAGACAATTTTAGTAAGAGTGAAATTTTAGTTCACATTATTGGGGTATGGGCCCAGTAGTTTAGTTAACTTATCTGACTAAGAAAAAGCGTCATGGAGGCGCAGAGAGCTTTGATCTCTCCTGGGTGGGTTCGATACCCACTTTCTTGAGAGCTGGGGGGACTTTAACCCCCATTAGACACTCTATCAAAGTGTTTCCTAAATTCGGGCACGGCTCCGCTTAGGGGTGTGGGGGAAGGCCTGCTAGGGCTTGTGAGAGGGCCAGGTGCCAGGGGAGGAGGGCAAGAGTGACGGGGAGGAAGTTTTTTCAAATAAGGTGCATTAACTGATCATATCGAAATCGCGGGTAGGATGCTCGGACTCAGAGGAATACTCCAGCAAGCATTGCTGTTTTAAGTATAAGATTTGACGTTGTGAGTTCAGTAAGGAGGGGCATATTAGATGTCCCTAAAAACAGAATGGCCGATAAGCAGTTCATAAGTAAGATGTTAGCGTATTCCGCTAGAAAAAATAACGCGAAGGGCCCTGCGGCATATTCGACGTTAAAGCCTGATACAAGTTCGGATTCTCCCTCAGTAAGGTCAAATGGCGCCCGGTTTGTCTCTGCGAGAGTTGAGATGTACCATATTGCGGCTAGGGGTCATGCAGGGATAATGAGTCAGATTGCCTCTTGGGCAGTATTAAAAGATTGGAGTGTGAATCCTCCCACAAGAAGAATTGCGCTGAGCAAAATAAGCCCCAGACTTACTTCATAAGAAATGGTTTGTGCAACGGCTCGAAGGGCTCCAATAAGCGCATACTTGGAGTTAGAGGCCCATCCGGACCCTAAAATTGTATAAACAGCTAGGCTAGAGATAGCAAGAATAAACAGGGCTCCTAGGTTGAGGTCAGCGGCAGCAAAGGGGATGGGGAGAGGCACTCATAGTATAAGTGCGAGCGTAAGCGCGAGGGTGGGGGCTAAGAGGAACAGGAATGGGGACGATGTGGAGGGGCGCACAGGTTCTTTAATAAATAGTTTTACACCGTCTGCGATAGGTTGGAGGAGGCCATATGGGCCAACGACGTTGGGCCCTTTTCGGTGCTGCATATACCCTAGTACCTTTCGCTCAACTAGTGTTAGAAATGCTACTGCGAGCAGTACGGGGACAATATAAATAAGGGAGGTGAGCAGGTTTACTAGAAGATAAAGGGTCATAGTCCAGAGAAAGAATTTAACTTTCGTGGGAAGGTTTTAGCCCTTCTGCATGTGCTTGTCTGCCATCATGGACTTGTTATTATCTAAAACTGAGGGGCAGGCCGTATAAACTATTTTATAAAATGTCTCGTAGGTGGTGGCAAGGCGTGTAAAAAACATAGGCCTCTTCCCCCGGGTCCTTTCGTACTAGGGGGGAACTTATCATAGATAGAAACTGACCTGGATTGCTCCGGTCTGAACTCAGATCACGTAGGACTTTAATCGTTGAACAAACGAACCCTTAATAATGGCTTCATCACTAGGATGTCCTGATCCAACATCGAGGTCGTAAACCCCCTTGTCGATAGGGGCTCTAGAAGGGGATTGCGCTGTTATCCCTGGGGTAACTTGGTTCGTTGATCGGTCGTGCCGGATCCACTAGGTCAGAAATTCTGCTGATTAGAAGTGTCTTTCTTTGTCTTAAAGCCCGGTGTGTATTTTAACGTGGGCTTATTCCACATGGGGGTTTTGTATTCCCCAGGGTCGCCCCAACCTAAAATATTGTCCTAGGCCAATGTGTTTTACGTTTTATTATTGCTTATAGACTTGGCTTTGACTTGTATTTAAAAGCTCCACAGGGTCTTCTCGTCTTATGTAGGGATCCCCGCCTCTGCACGGGGAGGTCAATTTCATTGACTGGGGGAAGGAGACAGTTAAGCCCTCGTTAAACCATTCATACAGGTCTTCATTTAAAAGACAAATGATTACGCTACCTTTGCACGGTCAAGATACCGCGGCCGTTGAACACGTGGTCACTGGGCAGGTTTGACCTCTTATGGGGGGGGGCCAAGAGGCGATGTTTTTGGTAAACAGGCGGGGCTTTTGTTTGCCGAGTTCCTTCTTCCCCTTTTAGTCTTTCTCTATAAGCCCTCCCGTGTTGGGTCCACGATTAGATATGGGGTGCTTTTCTGGCAGTTTATATTAATGCCCCTTACGCTCTATTTCTGAGATCGTTAATTTTCGGCAGTTTGTCTGCTCCGAGTGACACGGGGGCGTGAGAGAGGGGCAGGCCCCTCTTATTACTCATTCTAGCATTATTGCTTCTATTAATTCTATAGAACATTCTAGTGGGGGGGGGGGGGGGATTAAGAGTGTAATATCGTAATATGTGGGAGGGGGAAGGGACTTGAGCTATGACGCTTTCTAGGGAGATGGCTGCTCTTTATGCCCACTCTAGTAGGACCCTTAAGGGTACAGGATCTTTATCCGCCCGGCAAAGTTGTTTCTATTTCAAGGGGGCTGTACCCCCATTGACTAACTCTTTTATTTTCTTTCATTTTTAGGGGACTGTCTTAGTAAAGATGTGGTTAAAGCAAGAAGATAAAAGGCTGAACTATTATTCATTTCCTAGAAAACCAGCTATCTCTAGGCTCGATAGGTTTATCACCTCTACTCGCGGCTCTTCCCGCCTCTATTGCCACAGAGGGGGGTTAGCCCGGGGTTCGGCAGGCCGGGAGTAGCTCGCCTAGGTTCGGGGTATCAAACTAAAGACTCTCTTTGCTTGATAGGTCTGGCTAAATCATGATGCAAAAGGTACGAGGATAAATCTCTGCTTTGTGACACTTTACTGAGCTTTTTAATCTCTCTTTCAGCTTTCCCTTGCGGTACTATTGTTATAGCGTTATGTCTCTGTTCAGTCTCCCTTACTTAGAGGGGAAAATGGTTTGGGGGGGGGGGGGCCATGAAGTGTTTATTCTTAATTTATGGGGGCTATTTTTGTTATTTTAAAGCTAGCTTATGGGTTGTCAGGGTAGATCAATTCCCATGATCTTCGTCCCAGTGTAAGTGGGAAACTTTCTATTAAGCTATACCTTGTAAGCCAAGTGCACCTTCCGGTGCACTTACCATGTTACGACTTCTCTCCCCGAAAGGGCAGGTCTCAGGGGAGAGACCTGGGGAGAGTGACGGGCGGTGTGTGCGTGCTTTAGGGCCATATTCAGCTAGGCTCTCTATTCCCAGCTTACTTCTAAATCCTCCTTCAGTGTGTATATTTCAATACACCCTCCGTGTGTACTTTTACAGTAAATGTAGCCCATCTGTTCCCCCCTCATATGCTACACCTTGACCTGACTTACTGGGCTATGCCAATTGAGCCTACTTCATGTCCCTCAAAGGGTGGGCTTACGACGGTGGTATATAAGCGGTTAAAGGCAAGAGGGGGTGAGGTTTAACGGGTAGTGTCGATTACAGGACAGGCTCCTCTAGAGGGATATAAAGCACCGCCAATTCCTTTGGCTTTTAGACTAATGTTCGTAATAACCCGGCGGATACCTTGGTGGGAGCGGTATCTTGGTTTACGGCTGGGCATAGTGGGGTATCTAATCCCAGTTTGTTTCACCAGCTTTCGTGGGGTCGGGGGTAATAAAGTTACTTTTGTAATCGGGCTTCAACTTTTCGGGCGCCTTTAACGGCCTTGAAAGCGTTTGACTTTACTTGTAGTTTTCTCCTAACCACGCCTTACGCCGCATTTCATCAACTTGAGCTGCTCGTCTAACCGCGGTGGCTGGCACGAGTTTTACCAACTCTCGAAGACATTAACTAAATCAAGCTTGCACTTATAGTTTAAGGTTAATTACTGCTGAGAACCCGTGGGGGTGTGGCCTTAGCAAGGTGTCTTGGGCATAAGAGTTTTTAATCAGCTTAGTGCCTGATACCTGCCCCTCGGCTTCAATAAGAGGATAGAGGGCATTCGCACTGGGTTGCGGAGGCTTGCATGTATAAATTTAGTCTTAGCTGATGTTAAAGCCAGGATCAAGCTTTTGTGCTTGCGGGCGCGGGCGGACGCCATCTAAGCATCTTCAGAGCTTTGCTTTGAGTTAAGCTACGCTAGC